GAGCATCAGCATGTAGGTTCCAGATCCAAGTGGTAGTCTCAGGTCCCTTAGCTATGGTTCTTGAGAAATGCCCCGGTTTGGCCCATTCCTCGAAAGAAGTTTTTACGGGATCCCTATCTACCAAAATTTTTACTTCTGGTTCCGGCGAACGAATAATCATTGAGTCCTCCTCTTTCCGGACAACACATACAAAGAAACCCGCCAACAGTCAGTCCAGTGATTAGTGAACCTATGAGAGATGCTTAGAATTAGTTTCTTTCTCTTCTACTTCTATCTCCCATCTATTTATTTTCTTTAGTTATTCACTAGAGCAATTATGTCTGGAAGTCGATCCAGGGCAAGTGTTCGGATCTATTATGACATATCCAGGAGGCGCTCAACGGACCTTTTGAATCTTTTTTAATCTTATAAAACCCTTTACGGGCTTAAAATTTGTCAAAAACCCTTTTTTTGTACAACCTTAGTGTATTCATATCTCAATTAGAAGTCCCGAAATGCAGCTGCTACTTTAATGGCGTATATAGAACATATTACTTTATTCCAAGCAGTCATTAGTAATTACTAGGATAAGAGACATTCCTGCGAGGGGTCTCTTTTATTAATTTGAATAGAATAGGAGAAAAATACATTTTCTACCGTATCCCTGTATCGTTTATCCTTATGAAATACCAGACGAAATAGAACGATCTTAGAAAGGATATAATGAAATTCCTTGATTGTTTCTTACCAGATAAATGATCCCTTTTATATTCCACTGATAGGGCTAACAGACAATTAATTTTTAATTATACCAAACGAAAATAGATATCGAAATTCTAAAGAAATAAAATTCTAAATAAATAAACAGAGAGTTTCTTATTCGAAACGTCCCGTGATCTTCAACCAATTCTGCGCTTGAATATAATTACCAGGAGTAAGCGCAATAGCTTGTTTCCAATACTCGGCAGCTTGATTGAACCAAGCCTCCGCAATTTCAGAATCTCCCTGTCGAACGGCCTGTTCCCCCCGGTCGGAATAGGTGGTTCAATTCCTTTCCTTAGAACCGTACTTGAGAGTTTCCCGCCTCATACGGCTCGGCAATCAATTCTTTTGGTGTCCCGGGTTTTTGAATCTAGTATATCGAATTGAATGAGATTTCTCATAGATCGATCTTTATCTTTATTCTTTTTTTTGGGGGGTTAACCAAAAGAGGTTAATTCCATGAGCATGAGTTTCAAACTTGACTTTTGATTAAATTAATAATCAGCTTTGCTTTCATTTTATCTTTTCTCCCACCGTCAGAAGAATAACATAGAAGCATTTCCACTATAGTTAGAATTTTCTGAAAGGTATCTATCTCGGTTTCATATAAAAATTGATATAGAATCTTTGAAAAAGCCCTTTCTTCCTAAGAAAGAAAAGGCTTACTGTCTTTGGGATCTGATGCTACACCGCTGCTCAATACCTTAGGGGATCGACTTTATTACATAAGTGGATTCCTTACTTTTATCTCATATCATGACATAAATAAGCAGTTCTTATTGGATCGGCATCGGCCCAAAACCTCGCGAATTGATCTTTACGGTGCTTCCTCTATCAATTAGATCCTTTATCCATAGAATAAACTATCTAGGCATATCGATTTCTTCATATTTCGACTTCTATGAAGTTTCTTTCTTTGCTACAGCTGATAAAAATCGTTTTTGCACGATGCATATGTAGAAAGCCTATTTTTTTTTTTTCGAGTATTTATTAGTGTATTTGCTCTTTACCCCCCCTCCTTTTTTTTTTTCTTTTACTTTTTTCTTTCTATAGTAGAGATAGTCGCACGTAATGACAGATCACAGCCATATTATTAAAAGCTTGTGGTAAGAACGGATTTCGTTCTAGTGCCCGAAAATAATATTCTAAAGCTTTTGTATGTTCTCCGTTACTTGTGTGGATAAGGCCTATGTTATAGAGTATATAGCTTCGATCGTAAGGATCAATTTCTAGTCGCATAGCTTCATAATAATTCTGTAAAGCTTCCGCATAATTGCCTTCAGATTGAGCTGACATCCGTTACGGTCGTCATTCGATTCAAAGAATTCTCCGTTTCAAAACCGTACATGAGATGAAAATCTCATACGGCTCCTCCTTTATGTGCATTATGAGAATAATCCATGAAATCAAAAAAGATTGAAATATTCTCATTATGAACTAAGTGGGGCTAATGTTTTTACAAGAAATCTCTAGCCAACCTTCCTGCAAAAGCTTTTTTCTTAATATCACGCGTGTTGGTACTAGATAAAACCGGAAACTCCAACAATTTCTTTGTTCTCAACGCCCCTTAATTTACAGGAATTAATCACTTCAACAGTCTTCGATGGTTATACGGGTATCCACAGTACGAACGAGATGGATGTTTGTTATCCCAACCATTCTTCTTAGTCCCGATCCCGCTAAGGAAAGGGGGCAGCTTATAACAAAGTTTTCGTGTTGCTGATTCCTAGACGTAGCGCCTCTTCCCCTATGCCGCCTA